GATTTACATCTTTCATTAATGAAATTTTTTGATGTAGTGAGTAATAGGCTCTGGGTGTTCGCTGTTCAAGAATTCTTGTTTAGGCAGTTCATAACATCCATACATAGTGTTTTGATCCAAGATTTCAATTCTTCCATGTTTCAGCAGTAGCATATTGTTCCATGGAGCTAAGGTCCAAAATTTGGAAGAAACAAGCGTTTCCACGACTCTACCACCCAGTCAATTCTGTTCCACTCCCTATTTATTTCATGACCATATATCCTTTATCCTTCCGGCTAAGGAATGGGAAACCCTTCTCCTGTTACATGACTCCAATTTTCATTTCATCCGGGAAAAGCCATCTTTTTCTCAACAATGTCTTTGTCATTTGATCCAATAGCCTTCCGTTAGATAGGAACAGATTTGATAAATACTGATAACTCTCGGATAGAGTATTAGAACGGAAAGATCCATTAGATAATGAACTATTGGTTCTAATCCATCTCTGGTGATGAATCAACAATTCGAAGTGCTTTTCTTGCGTATTCTTGATAAACCAGCGTTTATATATAGATGTAGGAGGATCTGTTTGGGAAGTAAGAAGCCCTTTTGACATCTCTTCATCTGCAAAGAATTCTCGATGTGAAAACACAGAGACAGGGGGCTGATCTTTGAATAGGAAAAAGAGTGGATCTGCAGGGTCCCAAATGAATTGGCTTATTCGAAAAAAGCCTTGTTCTTTGGAAGATCTATCTCGTGTCTGGTACTGCATGGTTCCACTCTGCAAGAACTCCGAATCATTCTCTTGAAGCTCATTCTCTTCATCATAAATGATCCGCTTGCCCCGAAATGACCTGGCCCAATAGGGAAATCCCAATTCATTGGGCCTTTCGATACAATAAAATAGAAAGCCCCAAGGGCGCCATATTCTAGGAGCCCAAACTATGTGATTGAATAAATCCTCTTCTATCTGTTGCGGGTCGAGGGCTCCTTCTACTTCCCCTTCTTCAAACTCCGATTCGTATTTTTCATAGAGAAATCTCTGATCAACGATAGAATAAGACCCATTTTGCATCATATCTAAAGGATTCCTTGGTTCGGGCCGAAGAAGCAATGTCACTCGATCATTATCAAACTGACTGCAATCTTTTTCTGTCCGTGAGGATCCCCCCAGAGCACCTTCTACTTCTAATAGGCCATGAACTAGATCAGAAGCATTCTCAACGAGTCCATAAGAAGTGATCCCATTTTTTTCATCGGGTCCGGGTAGAGACCAAAGGTCTTGGGCGACCGATCCGGCAGAACAACTCAAAAGATAAAGAAGTATCGTTAATTTCTTCATGCTCGTTCCAAGTTCGAAGTACCATTTGTACAAATAAGAATCCCTTTCGTTACATGATTTCTTCTTCATATAGATAGATATAGGATCTATGGGGCAATTACTTAGAAGTACATTTTGTGCAACAGCCCTTCCTATCTGATAGAAAAGGATCTCATGATCCTGAACCGATCTTACCTGGGATCGCAAATCCCAAGTTTGTCTATGAAGAGCGGATCTAATTGTATTAGTGTCTATAATTGATTTCTTCTGTGTAATACTAATCGCTAAGGCCTCATTGGTAAGTGCTACAAGATCTCGTGCATTGGAACCCACGGTTATGGACCCGAATTCATTAGTATGGAACATTTTCTTTTCCAAGTGAAATCCCTTAGTATATGAAAGATTGAAAAAGTGCTTTCGTTGTTGTGGAATAAGAAGCCTTCGTATCTTAATGCATGTATTTAATTTATTCGGAACTATTAGAGCGGGATCCACTTTTTGGGGAATATGAGTCGAAGCAATAACAAGAATATTTCTAGTGGAACATCTTTCACAATCCCTGGATAGATAGTTCACTAATAGACCGAGGGATAAGTAATTCGACTCATTCACATCCAGATCATGAATGTTTGGAATCCATATTATGCAAGGAGACATTGCTTTTGCTAATTCGAATTGAAGGGTGATAGAAAATCGGTCTATTTCCGGCATCATATCCATATTTAGCGCATTCATCAGAGTTAGCAGCTCCGTATCGAGGTCAAGATCGATATCGTCACTAGCATCAATCTCGTCACTATCATCAATATTGTCACTATCATCAATATCGATATCATCAATAAGAAAACCTTTAGGCTTGTTATCCAGGAACTTGTTCAGAAATACCAAAGGAACATAGGAGTTTGTCGCTAGGTATTTGACCAAATAGGAGCGTCCAGTTCCTATAGAACCTATCACTAAAATACCCCTAGAGGGGGATAGGGCTAAGCGGAGCGAAAAGGGTTTTTCATGAGACGGGAAATGAAAACTATTAGCCCCACACGGGGTTTGTGAATAAGTGATTGTCTGATAATGAGCAAGGAATATCCGTCTTTCTGCTAAACAGGATGTATTGAACTCATAATTCATTAGACACTTTTTATGAATGTCAACTAAATATCGTAAGTAAATTGCTCCCGGGTGTTCAATCATTTGATAACC